CAATGAAGATTTAGTTCATCCCACACGTACACGTCATGGGCATCCCGCTTTTCTATGTTATATAGACTTGTATGTAATTATTGAGAGTGATGATATTATACACAATGTGTCTATTCCACCAAAAAGTTTTCTTTTAGTCCAAAATGATCAATATGTACAATCAGAACAAGTTATTGCTGAGATTCGCGCAGGAACACATACTTTTTTTTTTAAAGAAAGGATTCGAAAACATATTTATTCTGACTCAGAGGGAGAAATGCACTGGAGTACCCATGTATACCATGCGCCGAAATTTACATACAGCAGTGTCCATCTCTTACCAAAAACAAGTCATTTATGGATATTATCAGGAGGTTCGTGCCTCTCTAGTGTAGTCCCCTTTTCGCTTCAAAAGGATCAAGATCAAATTAACGTTCATTCTCTTTCTGTTGAAAGAAGATCTATTTCTAGTCTTTCAGTAAATAATGATCAAGTAAGAAAAAAATTATTTAGTTCAGATCTTTTTGGTAAAAAAAACAAAAGCGGAATTCCTGATTATTCAAAACTTAATCGAATCATATATACGGGGCGCTGTAATCTCATATATCCTGCTATTCTCTACGAAAATTCTGATTTATTGGCAAAGAGACGAAGAAATAGATTCATCATTCCATTACAATCGATTCAAGAACGAGAAAAAGAGCTAATGTCCCCTTCTGGTATTTCGATTAAAATACCCATCCCCCTAAATGGTATTTTTCGCAAGAATACTATTCTTGCTTATTTTGATGATCCTCAATACAGAAGAAAGAATTCAGGAATTAAATATGTGCCTATAGGGGCGCATTCAATCCTCAAAAAAGAGGATTTGATTGAGTATCGAGGACTCAAAGAATTTAAGCCAAAATACCAAATGAAAATAGATCGATTTTTTTTCATTCCCGAAGAAGTACATATTTTGCCCGAATCTTCTTCTATAATGGTACAAAACAATAGTATCATTGGAGTAGATACACGAATTACTTTAAATACAAGAAGCCAAGCGGGCGGATTGGTCCGAGTGGAGAGAAAAAAAAAAAGGATTGAAGTTAAAATATTTTCTGGAGATATCCATTTTCCTCGAAAGATGGGTAAGATATCCCGACACAGTGGTATCTTTATACCACTGGGAACGGCAAAAAAAAATGCTAAGGAATCAAAAAAAAAATTGAAAAAGTGGATCTATGCCCAATGCGTCACACCTAACAAGAAAAAGTATTTTGTTTTGGCTCGACCCGTAATCATATATGAAATAGCAGACGGTATAAATTTCGTAACATTTTTCCCCCAGGATCTGTTGCACGAAAGGGATAATCTGGGACTTAGAGTTGTTAATTATATCCTTTATGGAAACGGAAAACCAATTCGGGAGATTTATGGAACAAGTATTCAATTAGTTCGGACTTGTTTATTGTTGAATTGGGACCAAGACAAAAAAAGTTCTTCTGTCGAAGAAGCTCGTGCTTCTTTTGTTGAAGTAAATACAAATGGTCTGAGTCGAGATTTCCTGCGAATCCATTTAGTAAAATCCTACATTTCGTATATCAGAAAAAGGAAAGATCCGTCAGGTTCGGGATTGATCTTTGATGACAGGTCAGATCCCAACAATATCAATCCATTTTATTCTATTTATTCCGGGGCAAGGATTCAACAATCACTTAGTCAAAATCAAGTAACTATTCGTACGTTGTTGAATAGGAAAAAGGAATCCCAATCTTTGATAATTTTATCATCATCTAATTGTTTTCAAATGGGTCCATTCAACGATGCAAAATATTACAATGTAATAAAAAAAGAATCGATGAAAAGAGATACTCTAATTCCAATTAGGAATTCTTTGGGTCCTTTAGGATTAGGAAGAGCCCCTCAAATTGTGAATTTTTATTCATTTTACCATTTAATAACTTATAATCGGATCTCGGTAACTAAATATTTACAACTTGACAATTTAAAACAGACTTTTCAAGTACTTAAATATTATTTAATGGACGAAAATGGTAGGATTTATAATCCCGATCCATGCAGTAACACGGTCTTGAATCCATTCAATTTTGATTGGTATTTTCTCCATCATAATTATTGTGAAGAAACATCTACAATAATGAGCCTTGGTCAGTTTATTTGTGAAAATGTATGTATAGCCAAAAAAGGACCGCACCTAAAATCGGGTCAAGTTTTAATTGTTCAAATTGACTCTGTAGTAATAAGATCAGCTAAACCCTATTTGGCCACTCTGGGAGCAACTGTTCATGGCCCTTATGGAGAAATACTTTACGAGGGGGATACATTAGTTACATTTACATATGAAAAATCGAGATCTGGAGATATAACGCAGGGTCTTCCAAAAGTGGAACAGGTGTTAGAAGTTCGTTCGATTGATTCAATATCGATGAACCTAGAAAAGAGGATTGAGGGTTGGAACGAGCGTATAGCAAAAATTCTTGGAATTCCTTGGGAATTCTTGATTGGTGCTGAGTTAACTATAGTGCAAAGTCGTATCTCTTTGGTTAATAAGATCCAAAAAGTTTATCGATCTCAGGGGGTGCAGATTCATAATCGACATATAGAGATTATTGTGCGTCAAATAACATCAAAAGTGTTGGTTTCAGAAGATAGAATGTCTAATGTTTTTTCACCCGGAGAACTAATTGAATTGTTGCGGGCGGAACGAACAGGGCGTGCTTTGGAAGAAGCGATCTGTTACCGTGCCATCTTGCTGGGAATAACGAAAGCATCTCTAAATACTCAAAGTTTCATATCAGAAGCAAGTTTTCAAGAAACTGCTCGGGTTTTAGCAAAAGCCGCTCTCCGAGGTCGTATCGATTGGTTGAAAGGTTTGAAAGAGAACGTTGTCCTAGGGGGGATGATACCCGTTGGTACTGGATTCAAAGGATTAGTGCAACATTCAAGGCAACCTAACAACATTTCTTGGAAAACCAAAAAGAATAACTTATTCGAGGTGGAACTGAGAGATATGTTGTTACACCACAGAGAATTATTTGATTTTTTCATTTCAAAGAATTTACACGATACACCCAAACAATCATTGCGAGGATTTGATGATTCCTAGGAGAGGATTCCTAACTATTTGCTGTCATTTTTTTTTATTTGCGAATAGTAATAAAGATAATAACAAATAAAATAGAGAGAAATTAATGGTTTGAATCGTGTATCAGCGGCTAATATCCGTTCGAGGGAAAAAAGAAGGTTCCATCGGAACAATTATTTATTTCTATTTCAAGGTACCTCCTCTTTTTAAAAAAAAAAAAAGAGACGAAGTGTGGGGAGAGAAATGACAAGAAGATATTGGAACATCAATTTGGAAGAGATGATGGAAGCAGGAGTTCATTTTGGTCATGGTACTAGTAAATGGAATCCTAGAATGGCACCTTATATCTCTTCAAAGCGTAAAGGTATTCATATTATAAATCTTATTAGAACCGCTCGTTTTTTATCAGAAGCTTGTGATTTAGTTTTTGATGCAGCAAGTAAAGGAAACCAATTTTTAATTGTTGGTACCAAAAAAAAAGCAGCTGATTCAGTAGCGCGGGCTGCAATAAGGGCTCGTTGTCATTATGTTAATAAAAAATGGCTAGGTGGTATGTTAACGAATTGGTATACTACGGAAACGATACTTCATAAGTTCAGGGACTTGAGAACGGAACAAAAGACGGGGAGACTCAACCGTCTTCCGAAACGAGATTCGGCTATGTTGAAGAGACAATTATCTCACTTGCAAACATATCTGGGCGGGATTAAATATATGACTGGACTACCCGATCTTGTAATAATCGTTGATCAGCAAGAAGAATATACGGCTCTTCGAGAATGTATCATTTTGGGAATTCCAACGATTTGTTTAATCGATACAAATTGTGACCCCGATCTTGCGGATATTTCGATTCCAGCAAATGATGACGCTATAGCTTCAATCCGATTAATTCTTAACAAATTAGTATTTGCAATTTGTGAGGGTCGTTCTAGCTATATCCGAAATACGTGATTAATAATAAGATAAATAAATTATTTTGGGAACTCCATAGATTTATGAAATCGGTTATCATTCCTTAATTGCACAAAAGAGATACAAGTAACTAGGGGTATTATGTGATTAGTTGATATCCAAAATATATAATTCAAATAGGCAAGTCGAAAAATCGATGGTTGAATCAAAATAATTTTTTTAAAAAGTTCTATTTCTTTCAGAGGGCAATATGAATGTTTTATTATGTTCTAGCAACACACTAAAAGGGTTATACGATATATCTGGTGTGGAAGTCGGCCAACATTTCTATTGGCGAATAGTTGGTTTTCAAGTCCATGCTCAAGTACTTATTACTTCTTGGGTTGTAATTGCTATCTTATTGGGCTCGGCCGTTATAGCTGTTCGTAATCCACAAATGATTCCTACTAACAGTCAGAATTTCTTCGAATATGTCCTTGAATTCATTCGAGACGTGAGCAAAACTCAGATTGGAGAAGAATATGGTCCATGGGTTTCCTTTATTGGAACTTTGTTTCTATTTATTTTTGTTTCGAATTGGTCAGGTGCTCTTTTACCTTGGAAAATCATACAGTTACCTCATGGGGAATTAGCCGCACCCACAAATGATATAAATACTACTGTTGCTTTAGCTTTCCTCACGTCATTAGCATATTTCTATGCGGGTCTTACCAAAAAGGGATTAGGTTATTTCGGTAAATACATTCAACCAACTCCAATCCTTTTACCCATTAACATCTTAGAGGATTTCACAAAACCCCTATCACTTAGTTTTCGACTTTTCGGAAATATATTAGCTGATGAATTAGTAGTTGTTGTTCTTGTTTCTTTAGTACCTTTAGTGGTTCCCATACCTGTTATGTTACTTGGATTATTTACAAGCGGTATTCAAGCTCTTATTTTTGCAACTTTAGCTGCGGCTTATATAGGCGAATCCATGGAGGGTCATCATTGACTAGTTTTTGAAATAGGCTTTTTTAGCTTAATACACAATAAATATATGGAAAATCCGCTTATGCCTAATCTGTTTCGAAAACATATTCGAGAGCATAACATAATATATCAATCTTATATAAATTATAAATATGTATTCAAATTTATTAAAATTATATAAATAATATATCGGATATATACGATCTAGATAGGAATAGTCAAAAAAAGCTTAAGATCTTAGAGATCTTAGAGGTATTAGGGAGTTGTAACAAACCGGGAAGTAAAAAAAGGAAAGAGATCTAAAAGATCTTTTTCCTAAAATTCCATCGAGTCCATTTATATCCCCTCGAATGAATATTCTCTTTATATTGTTTTGTTGATTTATCAAATATTCAATATTATTAGCTACACTATTAGTAATTATAATCTTAATACAGCTATTACGTATAGTAATACATACTATAGAGTGTGCTATTTTAAAAAGGATGTTATTGTTATATAGAATGATGCCCATTCAAGTTGAGTTCATCCAATTCAATGATTGACCAAAAGAGAATTTTAATAAATAATAAATTACATTAACTTAGATCAATCAAATATTGATTGATATTTTAATGCAATGATTCGATCTAACAAATTTTTACATGTAATAAAAGAAAAAATAAAGATTTACAAAAACAAAAGTGAAATTAAAAAAAAATAAAAAAATAGATTGGTTAGGGGAGGGGGATCCGAACTAGATGTATGTAATCTAATTGCTAGAAGACAACTCTTGTGAATGTTTCGAAGAAATAATAATAATTCTAGAATCCGATTAAATGTAAGATATGAATAGTTGATTTACGTTATGGAAAAAACATATGTATATGTGATATTAGATATTTTTTAGTTATATATGAACTCAAAATATATCTAATTAATATCTAATACTGTGAATTTAGATAAGGATTACAATAGAAGACCTTCCCTTTAGTTTGTAATTGTGAATTGAATATTAATTCAATGAATAAAGAGATTAAATCAAGAAAAAAAATAAAAAATTCAAAGAGAATGGTTTAAAAAAAAGAAAGAAATGGAAGAACAAAAGTAAAGGTTATATGGATTCACAAAAATGATTTGAATAGAAACTAAAAAAGAAATATCGAAGTAGTTCTGACGATTGAATAATATAATATTATTACTTCAATTCAGAGTTCTTAGTTCCTTCGACTGTATAGATCTTAGGATGGGATAATTAAGTCATAATTTCTTGGTTTATTGTATCATTAACTATTTACTTATTTTGGTGTGAGGAACTTATCATGAATCCATTGATTTCTGCCGCTTCCGTTATTGCTGCTGGGTTGGCCGTTGGTCTTGCTTCTATTGGGCCTGGGGTTGGTCAAGGTACTGCTGCGGGCCAAGCTGTAGAAGGGATCGCGAGACAGCCCGAGGCGGAAGGAAAAATACGAGGTACTTTATTGCTTAGCCTGGCTTTTATGGAAGCTTTAACAATTTATGGACTAGTTGTAGCCTTAGCGCTTTTATTTGCGAATCCCTTTGTTTAATCCTATAAAAATAAAAAATACGTATTTTTTCTTAGTTTATTTCCTCGGACTTACTGCTCTCGGTTTTTCGAATTTTATTAAGATTTCACTCTTACAATTATTTATTTGTTGGGACAATAACCCAAGGGAAGGACTGATTGGAGGATGATAAATTAGCATACCTACTCGCCTTCTTCCTTCCCTCTCTTATTCTAATGGAACATTTTTTTTATTTTTTGTAGGAAGTGTTACAACAAACGAGATACTTCAGAATTTACATATGGTCTGGTACCTAATTCTAATAAATCCATTTTTTTTTTCAATTGGAAATTTCCAACTGAAAAATTGAAAAAAATCCATTTATTGAATTGAAAATTCAATATTTTTCAATTCAATAAATAATATTTTCTATTTTGATTTGGAACTCTATTTTCATTTTATTTCTAAAAAGGGTTAAAATAAATAGAAAATAGGAAAAAAAAAATAAATAGATAATTAGTCTATCTGTATAGAGGAGATTTTATGAAAAATGTAACCGATTCTTTCCTTTCTTTAGGTTACTGGTCATCCGCCGGGAGTTTCGGGTTTAATACCGATATTTTAGCAACAAATCCAATAAATCTAAGTGTAGTGTTCGGTATATTGATTTTTTTTGGAAAGGGAGTGTGTGCGAGTTGTTTATTTCAAGAATAGGTTGGATCCAACCAACTGCACTTTTTTTCGTTATAATTGGAAAGGTGCATGCTCGCGCGAATTACTTTTGAATAAATTAATAAATCATATTTAAGAATCATAGCATTTCGCGATTTATTGGTAAATCTACTTCGATTCTCTATTAACCAATAATGTGGAACAATTAACATGGTTAAAGCTAAATCGTTTGAAGTCTATACACTCAGCAAGGTACTCTTTCTACTATTAGATTAATATTTTAATGTTAATATGGAACAAAATGAATACTTAGAAAGTTTTTTCGATATAGAACACTCATGTCGATAAAACGGTTTGACACCTTTTTTT